GGCCGTTCGATCATTTTTCAGTCATTCATTGAATGATAAATCACTACAAGTGAAGGAGATACACGATTTAAATAACGAAAGATCCAATATTTAAAAATTGTATCTAAAATGACTGGAAAAGTAGAAACAAGACCGGATATAATTTGATCATTATGAGCAAATCCAAAATCTTTGTAGACAGAGCCAATCATTAATTCCCAACCGTGGGGCGAATGGAATCCTATACATAAATCAGTTAATAAAAGAATAGAAAAAGCCTTTATTGTGTCGCTTAAGTTATATAGGAATTCTTGAACCCAAGAGTTAAGAATAACAAGTTCTTCATTACCTATAATAGAATAACCACTTAGAATAACGAAACAGATTATATTTGTCGATAAATGTAAAATTGTATGGATACGATCCTCATTGTGCATCTTGATCAATTGGGTCGTTTCTTTGTAGATTTCGACGCGAAGCTTTTGTAAATGCGTTTCTGGGTATTCCTTTATCATTTCCTCCAAACGAAGGAGTTCCTCTAAGTCTATGAATTTTTTTAGAATACTCTTTTCTTGAATATCATTCAAAAAAATTTCGGATTGCCTAATATTCCACCAATTAGTAATCCAAGATTCCAGACTTTTTTTAAATGAGAGAGAGATCCACCAAGGCAAAAATACTATAAATGCAAGATATAGAAGGGAAATAAATACTTTCTTTTTTGCCATTTTTTCGTCTGTGAATTTTTGAAGTTTTAATGAACTCACCCCATGCGTCGACTCTATATGATACTAATATTTGTATCAAGCATAAGTTATATCCCAACCCAAGCCATCGAGCCCATTAATCTATTTCGAAATTTTTATTTGTGATGCAGTAAAGTGGTTAGGTTAGTCCTTGAATCTAGAAAAAATACAGAAATAGAATAAGAAAGAGTTCGCTTCAAAGTAATATTAGTTGGATTTCGAAACGAAAGAACTCCCGTTTTATTAAAAAAAATGTCAAATATTTGAAAAAAAAAAATGATGGACACACAAAATTTCGTTTTAGAGTTGCTTCATATACGTTTACTTTGGCTTGAATAGGCAGGCATTCAGAACAAACTTCCGTTAAGTTATGGTATAGAAAAAAAGAGAGTTCTTGAGTTTTTCCCTTTTGCAAAGTATTCATTTTTCAGTTCCTTTTTTCAAAATACTTCAATTGGTACGCGCAAGAAATAGGCCAATTCAGCAGCTTTTTGCTCAATTTCTCGTGGAGTCAAATTCTCATCAGTACGTGTCAAGGGAATGGCCCCCTGGCCTCTGATTTCCATATAAAGAACCCGACGAGCAAAAAGACCCTCTTTATTTTCTATTCTGATAGACTGAATATCTTTCATAAGGAATCGCAGGAATATGCGACGGTTTTTTCCAGGAAATCCCCAACGAAAAATACACACTATGCCCTCTTTTATATCAAATCGATCATAACCACTACCTACATTCCACGAAATTGTGCACCACAAGTAGGAGCTAATAAAGAGACCCGCGATCCCATAGAAAGACATCACGATCCCCTGTGGAAAAAAATTTATTTGCTGAGAAGGAAACAAAGATATAAAATTCCTACCAAAATAACTGGAGGTTCCAACCAATACAAACCCTAATGAACCTAAAAAAAGAATGAGGGCCCAACCGAAATTACTTATTTTTCGAGATCCCGCTATAAGTTCTATCCATATACGTTCTGATCGCCAACTCATACTCTCACTAGACCTAGTTGCATTTTATTGGAATTGGAAGAATAACAAAAAGAAATTTTAGTTTACTTTTTTTTGTTTCCGAAGTAACTCTCATCAACCAGCACTACTATAGATGTGAAACTTTTATTTTAGAAAAATTCATCGAATTACTTAGATCCAAACTAAAATAATAACATCTCTTTCGTATGATTTCCTATAGATATCCACATATAGATATATTCACTTTACATTTCCGAAACTCTCCCCGCTACCGATCCATTTGAAATTGTTATAATTAATTTACCCATATATCATGTTTCCATACATACATAAGAGTTTATGCTCGAAAGAAGCCAGATGTTATACCATATTCTACTAAATAGATAGGGGTGTTATGATCAAAGTAAGTCTTGAAAAAAAAAAATGGATACAGAGTTGTCCCTATAGTATCTAAAAGATTTTGTTTTTTTGAACATGAAGAAATAAAGAAACCATTGCAATTGCCGGAAATACTAAGCCCACTAAAGGCACAAAAATAGAGGGAAAGCTGTTGAGAGTTATCATTGAGTGGGTACCTCGATTTAATATTTGTACCTGTTATTTTTATTTATTGCTTTATATTTTATATTACTATTTTTTTTTTTTATTATTTTAACCTTATATTCTTATTAAAGATATTTTATAATTCATATATATTCATATATAATAATTATATTTATATAATATATATAATTATTATATTTTATATATAGTAATTATACCTAAGTGAGTATATACTTAAATAAGGAATATATAAGTATATGTTTTAATAATTTTTTTTTGAATAAATACTTATAAAAAAATGTGTAAATAAACGGACTTATTCACCCTTCTACACGAAATATATGTATGTACCTTTTTTTTATTCCTATTTTTAGTTATTTTCGTGCTCTTGTCTTATAATTTAATAATTTTCATTTCAAAAAATTTATTCCGTTTTATTAATTATTAAATTAATAAATAAATTAAAACTCTACTCTACAGTTCTACTTAAATCTAAGTTTGATCCAAAGGAAAGAAGGCGTGTAGCCGAAATAATTCACTCAGAACATCCTTTAAAAGATTACGTGGTACGATTAGATCGAATAAGCCCTTATGGAATAAATATTCAGCCACTTGTGAATCCTCGGGTACTGTCTTATTCAATGTTTGTTCAATTACTCGTTTACCCGCAAATGCAATGTAAGCGTTTGGTTCAGCGATAATGATATCTCCCAACATACCAAAACTAGCCGTCACCCCACCTGTGGTAGGGGATGTAAGGACTGCGACATAAAATAACTTTTTATTTGATTGATAATCATATAAAGCGGAAGATATTTTAGCCATTTGCATCAAGCTCAAACTTCCTTCTTGCATGCGGGCTCCTCCGGAAGCACACACTAGAATAAGAGGTAAAAGTTTATTGGTAGCATACTCAGCCAAACGTGTGATTTTTTCACCTACTACAGATCCCATACTACCTCCCATAAACTGAAAATCCATAACCCCAATTGCTACGGGAATGCCATTTAATTGACCTGTGCCTGTTTGAACAGCCTCAGTTAATCCTGTATTTTTTTGATAAGAATCAATACGATCCTTATAAGGTTCCTCTTCCGAATGAAATTCAATGGGATCTAGAGAGACCATATCTTCATTCATAGGATTCCAAGTACCTGGATCAATCAAAAGTTCGATTCTATCGAAACTACTCATTTTCAAATGACATCCACACTGTTCACAAATATTCATTTTGGATTTTAAAAATTTCTTATAATTTAATCCATAACAATTTTCGCATTGAATCCACAAATGCCTGTATTTTTGAGTTACATTTAAATTATTAGATCTTATAGTTAAATCACTACCATCTTTGCTAGTTTTGATACTGGAACTCCCGCTTTTACTACTAGTTCTGCTTTCGCCACAAATGTAACTATAAATGTAACTATCACTGTAATTGTCACTATTGCTTAAAATATAACTATCAATACAAATTTGAGAACGAAGATAACTGTCAATGCAACTAGTAATATGATTATTCCAACTATAATTAGAATTAGTATCATACGGGTAACGGTCGCGGAGATTATCGTCACTTTTAGTTGCATTATTCATATAACTCGAAGTCTGGGAAAACGAACTTTTTAGTTCACTTAGAAAAGAATGGTCGGTGTCAATTTCAAAATTTTTATTTTCAATATCAAAATATATGGAATAACCGTCCCTATTACTATCCATAACTAAAAAAGTCTCATCCGATATTAAATTCCGAGTGGATCCGCCGCCGACTAAACGATCAACATTACTGTAATTAGACTTGTCACTACAATTAGACACGTCTTTGTCCATATCCATATCATCTATAATTTGATCTTCACTTCCACTGGTATTTTCAAAAGGACCAAAAAAGGCCATTGATTTACTTAGCCTACACCCGTGTTCTAACTCCCCGCTAAACAAGAGCGAACCAAACCACCACTTTTCCATAGAACTTTCTTGCCCCTAATTTACATGAAAATACAATAGATGAATAGTCATTTACATGAAAATACAATAGATGAATAATCGTTCGATAAAAATCATTTGAATATTCCGATCCGAATAAACATATAAATCCAATCAATAGGGTTATTAACTAATATGAGGGGGTAGTGAAAAAAAGCCGTTTCTCCTAATACTATGAATAAACCTTTTTTGTAAAATCTCGCCTACTAATCTAATCAGGTTCTATTCCAACACCGAATGAAAAGGACAATATACAGGATAGGTAGAAGAGGCTGCTTGGCGCGATCTATGATCCAAAAATGCAGGATCAGGTTATACTATAATAAATAGAAAAAATACGAATTACATTAAGGAATTCCATTACATTTCAAGTATAAGGGTAAATTATTAAGTATAAGAATACACCAATCCTAAGGATCCGGAGGATTAATTGTGGATCCAACACAACAATAAAAAAGCGTTTAAGTTATTTCGTCTTATCTTTTTTCTTGTATATTTAGATAAATATGGATCTATCAAAAATCGAGAGATCTATACAATAAGAACAATAAGATCCTTTTATTGTATTCGGCTCAATCTTTTTAATAAAAGATTGGGCCGAATTTAATTTCAATTGAATTTTAAGGAACTAACAATAAGTAATTGTTGGATTACAAAGTATCCATTGCTTCGAATTCAAATTTGATCTCTTTCCATACTTCACAAGCAGCAGCTAGTTCAGGACTCCATTTAGCAGCCTCACGAATAATGTCATTACCCTCACGAGCGAGAT